TTACTAATTGGATGCCCTACTGCGTTACAAAATTTCGCTTTAGCCAATGATCCAATCAGAGGAATAATTGGAACTATTGTATCGAGTTTATTGGGAGCATTATTTAGTAGAAATGAATTTTCTAGCATTTGATTCCGCACCACTGCAGGATTTCGTCGAACACTTGAAAAGTAACTCAAAAAATCGAGGGAATGCTTGGATAATTGGTTTATACGGATACTTGCCGCGTGAGACCATACATCAAAATGACATTGCCATAAATTGACAAGGTAAGATTTCCATTTATTCATTAGAAGAGGTGTGTCTTTGGAAGCCAGAATTGATTTTCCTTGATATCTAACATAATGCATGAAAGGATCCTTGAGAAAGCATGGGATGACCGGAAAATCATTAGCAAAGACTTCGGCAAAATGTTCTATTTTTCTATATAAACAGAGTCGTTCAAAAAGGACTCCAGAAGATGTTAATCGTAAATGAGAAGATTGGTTACGGAGAAAAAGGAAGATGGATTCGTATTCACATATATAAGAATTATATAGGAATAAAAAAAATCTCGGATTACTTTTTGAAAAAATGGAAATAGATTTATTTGTAATAATAAGACTGTTACAATTAGAATACTCATGAAGAAAGAACCGCAATAAATGCAAATAAGAAGCATCTTTCACCCGGTAACGAAGGGTTTGAACCAATATTTCCAGATGGGCAGGGTAGGGTATTAGTATATCCGCCGAATAATTTAAATGTGGGAACTTTTCCTCTAAAAAGGGAAATATTGAATGAATGGATCGTAAATTGTAAAATCTTACGATTTCTGCCCCTTCTAAAGAAGATATTAATCGTAGATAAAATGGAATTTCCACAATGATTGAAAATCCTTCTGATAGAATTTTAGAATGCAAATTCTTGTTGTACCCAAAAAATGGATTTTGTTTAGAATCATTAGCAGAAATTATCAAATAATTCTGTTGATACATTGTAGTAATTAAGCGTTTTACAATCAGTAAACTAGATTTATTATCATAACCTATATTTTCCAACAACATGTATCTATTTAAACCATGACCATGAGCAAGTGCATAACTATATTCCCGAAAGATAAGTGGGTATAGGAAGTCATGTTGCCGAAATCTATCGAGTTCTAAATATCCTTGAAATTCCTCCATTTTAAATTAGATGGGGATAAGGGATTTCTTTTGGGTTATTAAATGACACATAGTACGAGACAGTCAAAACAGGATATTATAGTAAGAAATAAATAGATATATACCCCGGAACCAGATAAGACTGATCGACGGACTCTTTAGCCTCCCCTTTTCCATCTAATTTAATTGGTTTATGTTCATTCGAGGATAACAAGATGGTTAGAAATCCTTTATTTGTTCAACCCAATCGCTCTTTTGATTTTGGAAAAAAAGGATTTTTATCTTTATCAATAGACTGCTTTTTCTACACATTTACCCCCACACTCTAATGGAGAATAGCTACTAATAATTAGGATTTAAAAATAAATCGATGATCCACTTATGGGAAAAGCATTTCCCGCATCAAGGACTAATCTATTTTTAACGTTTAATTAGATCGGGTAATCGTTCAAATTAAGAACAGAAGCTCGTTTCTTTTTTTTTTGTTTACCTATAATTGGAGCCATAGGGCTCTATCCATTTATTCACTTAACCCAAAATTTCATTTTATTTTTTTTTCGTCAAGAATTTAAACAAAGTTTTGAACCGATCCGCTAAGAATAAAATATTCTCAGAATTCCACATTGATACGACATGCTGCTTTTTCCATTCATTCCTTTGAGGATCAGTCGCGGTTTTACAAGCTCTAGAGATAGTATCGACGAAGACGTTGCTTCATACAAATGTGTAAAAATTGCCAGTCGCACTTAAAAGCCGAGTACTCTACCGTTGAGTTAGCAACCCCCCCCCCCCCCCAAAAAAAAAAAATGTGTAGATCCAATCGGAATAAAAAATTAGATTTAATTGCACACCGAAATCCAAATAGTAAAATAGCAAAAATATTGCTAATCGATTCTGAACATAAAAAAAATAATGAACATATTAGATGCAAATACACTAACTTCTAAAATAAGAATCTAGATTAAGATAAGGATATGGATTAAGTCAAAATTGATGTACTACCACGGATTTAGTTCGTATCTTATCCATTATTATCTTATCCGTTTTTTTTTTTCAATAAAATAAATAAATAATAAATAAATAAAGGCTTCTCGTATCCCAGCAAATCCGACGAATCCGTCGTTTAAATAAAGTAAAATAAAAAAACCAAGTCCATAGATGGAACAGAGGGAAATAGATACATTTATTCATGATCGGATTATATTTGTTTGATACACTGTTGTCAATATGAATGTAAATCTTAAGAAAAGAACACAATGTGGAGAACCATAAATTCAAATAAAAAAAATTAAATATTGAATTAATATAATAAAATATAAATTATACAAATAAAGAAAAACTAATGACTTGTATTGAATTGGCACTAACTATATATGGATAATAAACATGGATACAAAAGGATGTAAGCGTAAGAATCAATATTCGTAGCAAAGTATCGCAATGCTTGGGTTTACTTAATCCATATAAGTAAAAAAAAAAAAAGAAATCTTAAATCCCATTTGTTTTTTTTTTATTTATTTGTTCATAACATAAAAAAAGTGAAAGTTTCAACTAAAAACCAACTAGTATTGAATTAGCAATAATGTAAATATTTTGGATTTCTAAATCCGACTACTTCGGTTATTCATTTGATCTTTTTTCATCTGTCTTAAATTAAATGAATTTCTATCACTAAAATAAAAATTTTTGTCGTTATAGAAGCCGACATTTTTTAGTAGTAGACATTTTTTGGTAGTAATAATAAATAGGTATGAATAGAACAAAAGAGGGGGCTTATATAACTTTGTATAACCTTTTATATACTACCGCCCCCCCTCTTTTGTTCTATTCATTAATTGAATTTAATCTGTTGATTAAGGCAAAGTTCCATAAAAACTCCCGCCTTCTTCGAAATATCATGAACAGTTCCCGTAGGTTGAGCGCCCCTTTCAAGGAAATATAGAATAGCAGGAACATTTAAATAGGTTTGATTCTTTAGCGGATCATAAAAGCCCACTTTCCGAAGAGCTCTTCCTTCTCTTCGGCATCGAGCATCAATTGCAACGATTCGATAAACCACCCATTGGGATAGATGTAGATGAATAATACCCCCCCCTAGAAACGTATAAGAGGTTTTCTCCTCATACGGCTCAAGAAAATTCGAAATTATGTCTATGGATCGAATTTGAAATTTTTAATTAGTAATGTCAAATGGATCCATAAAATAATCAAATCAATTAAATATGAGTTAAGTACTTTTTAAATATGAGTTAAGTACTTTTTAGTATTCCTTATTCTTATCCGAAAAAGAAAATAAAATCATTTGTATTCGCATCCTCATAACTCAAGTTGGATAACTCGCTAATAACCCAAGGAAACCCTTTACTTTAGGTATTTCGTTTATTGAGCGATCTCTAACCACGCACCTTTTTTTGTCTTTAGAATCTATTTTGATTCTTAATTCGAATCTATTTATTGAGACAACTGAAAGTGGTATTTCCTTGTTCCAGGATTCTTTATCGTTTCTTTGAATCATTGGGTTTAGACATTACTTCGGTGATTTTTAATCGTTTCAAAAAACGTCAGCAACATACCCTTTTTGTGATTTCTTTTTATCAAAAAATCATACAAATGGTCGATTTGATTCCTGCGCGATACACTTTTAATCGAAAGAGTTTTACCAATTCCAAGAGGTTTTACTTATAAATTTAAAAATTGGATCCTTTCGATTTTTATATGGAAAATATACTTACGAAGCTGTTTCAACTTATTAATTAACACTAACCCTAGATCCGTTCCCTTAAAAAATGAATCAATACTTTTTTTTACTCGAGCTCCATTAAGATCATGTACTATTTACATCCCAACCCCCGACCTCAAAAGGGAGGGTTCTAGTGAAACAGAACAAACGATGTCGAGCCAAGAGCGCCCTCATTCCTATCTAATTAATATAAAAAGAAAATGATGGATGTAAGAATCCACAGACGACCATATCCCTCAAGTCGCACGTTGCTTTTTACCACATCGTTTTAAACGAAGTTTTACCATAACATTTCCTAGTAGGTTGCTGTAAACAGTATGTAATTGATTCCATTATGGACTCATGAATAATCATTGGTTCGTTCGGTACATAGTAATCCATACTTTTATGAATGGGTAATTTCTCAAGAAGTATCAACACGAATTAAATTTAACCCCATATAATATATATAATAAATAATATATAATATATAGAAATATAATAATAGAAATATAATAAATATTTTTTTAATATATTATTTTATTTTTTCTTTAGAATTATAATCTAAATATAAATATTAGAATATAAAAAAATTGAACTAATAAATAACACAAATAAGTTTTTTTTTAATCTGCATCTTGAGGTGACTTGCTAAAATAGATTCACCAATTTCACACTTCTTCGAGTACCAAGGACTCATAAGACATTATTAAAAATATTTAATTGATTGAAAAATTTCCTATTTCACTATCATTACATTATTTGAATAAGGCTTTACAGTAAAAATCGCATTTTGATAATAATAGAGAAAAATGCATATTCGGATTAAACCATAAAAAAAATGTAAATTCTTTTTGTTTTTCACGAGGTGGTGGATAAAGACTGATAGAATAGAGGCTTTGGGTTGTTATTCTTTTTGATAAATCATAATTAAAAGAGGATTCCCATACCTATCAGGGAGACTAAACAAATATCTTTGAAAGTAATTAGGAACATTCTATGTTCAAGGGTAAAGTTAAATATTTTAAATTTAGGGATAACAAATGTCACAAAACTCAATTGAAATAAAATAAAGTTTTCAATGAATCAATGAAATAGAAGAAATAGAACGATAACAATACATATATATAAGCCTTCGCTCCCTTTCTGCGTAGTTTATTTGACTTGGAGTCAATAATCCGGCTGCAATTATTTCCTAAGGAAAAGCGACTAAGATGTATGAATACACTTTGTCTCAATTGGTACATATCATATATTTACAATTTTTCATAAAAGAAAACACAAAATACTTAAAAAGGGGTTCAAAGAAAAGACATATGTTACGTATGTAACTTGATTTTTTTTTAATGAAATTCAGACAGCCGCATATATTGAAATTGGTATTTTACATTGACGTTTAACTCCTATCTACTGCGTCAATTCTATGAATATGATGAATCCTAAATAAAAAAGAATCCTATTAGAGTGTTCCAGACTATTACTATTTTGTATAAATGTAAATTAAAACAAGTACAGATTAAATCATGGCTCGTATTTTTATTTTATGAAGAACTAACTTATTAAATGGAAATATGATTTAATCTATGCTCCCCTCTTACCTGTATACAAATAGATTCAATTACATCTGTGTGTTATTTGAACACGATTCGATTTTTGATTTTTGAAAACGATATAATTCATAATTCATATAAGAATCAATCATTATAGGAAAGCAAAATCAGATTATAACCAATCTTATTCTACTCTTAAAATAAAAAAAAAAATAAGGTTGGTTAAAAAAGGGCAATCTTTCTTTTATTCTGATATAAAATAGAAAATCTATATTCTGATATGATATATATAATATAATAGGTATGCTCTGGGACGGAAGGATTCGAACCTCCGAATACCGGGACCAAAACCCGTTGCCTTACCACTTGGCCACGCCCCATTTTTGATTTCTATTCGACATTAATAAAGACTAATATTGATAGTAGTTCTTCGTCAATTCTAGTCCAAATCTATATAGAATAGATTAGAGTGTTGCTAGGATTTTGAGACATTTAGATAGAGAATTAAACGACATTTATTGATCATTACATACAATTCAATTAAGATATTGTATGAAAGTATGGTTTTGTCTATTCTCTTTTGATTTGAGAATAGAAGGATTTTTGATTGGGTTAATTAAAAAAAAAAATAAGATTATAATAACTCATATTAAGAACTCATCATATTAATAACTCAATCAAAATAAATACAATTATCTTCAAGAACAAAGAAAAAAATGTTTGTTATGCTTAATATCTTTAGTTTGATCTGTATTTGTCTTAATTCTGCTCTTTCTTCAAGTAGTTTTTTCTTCTCAAAATTGCCCGAGGCTTATGCTTTTTTGAATCCAATCGTAGATTTTATGCCAGTAATACCTTTGCTCTTTTTTCTCTTAGCTTTTGTTTGGCAAGCTGCTGTAAGTTTTCGATGAGATCTTTAATACGGTCCTAGAAAAATTCATGATTTATTCTTAAAAAAAAATTCTAACAATTCATAAGATCAGATAAGTCTTATAGTATAACCCTTCGATTCAAATAATGAAATTCTTGGATCGCCACAATAAGTCTGGGCTCCCCCCAGTTCCTCATTCGGACCCTTTTTTACAGTGAAAGAACCTAGTAGATTCCTCCGCAATATCTAATTGCGGGTATGAAAAAGCTTTTGGTAATGAAAGACTTGACTCTTATTACAAATGAATTTCTGAAAATTCTTTTTTATTTCTATAGATTTAGAAAAAGAATTTCGTGGTGTCAAGATAAGGTATGTGGTATAAAAATGGAGAATCTATTATCTTTTTTTCCAAAAAAAATGATCTTGGAGATTGTGTAATGCTTACTCTTAAACTATTTGTTTACACAGTAGTGGTATTCTTTGTTTCTCTCTTTATCTTCGGATTCCTATCTAATGATCCAGGACGGAATCCTGGACGTGAAGAGTGAAGAATAAAAAATAACAATAAAGTTTCTGTTTTCCTTGCTTGATTTTAAAATGTTCTTAGGATTTTATTTATTCCACATTTTTAACTATTAATTAAAATGAAATAAAAAAAAAGACTCGTTGAAAGAGAAATTGAAAGATAAAGAAAAAATACCAAGTCATTGACTAAAGCGGAAAGAGAGGGATTCGAACCCTCGGTACGAAAAACCCGTACAACGGATTAGCAATCCGACGCTTTAGTCCACTCAGCCATCTCCCCAAATTGAAAGAAAAAGGATAATTACTAGATTCTATTACACAAAAACAGTAAGGCTTGAAAAAGGGCCCTCTCTTTATACCTCTTTATTATTCAGTATATAATTATTATATAGATATCTAATTATAGAGACATAGAAAAATAGAAAAAACAATATAGAAAATAAAAATCAGTGATTTCATTTAGGTAAAGTAAGGGCTCGAAAGCGATATCTCAACTCCACTATTCCAATGAATATAAATTTAGATATATAACCACCTAATGCCCCAAGAATATTATATATTATATAAACTATAAACTATAAATTATATAGCAATGAATTTCTTATATAAAAAAATTATAGAATTAATAAATAGTAAATAGAAAGTAATAATAAATATATAAATTAAAATTAAATAAATAATAAAAAAAGAGTACCTCTTTGCTTTCGTCTGCAAGATCCTTTTTTACTTTTACTTCCACAGCCCGGCCCCCGGTCCTGACCGGGCCGGGTCTTTCGTTTTTGTTCCAATGAATCATAGAAAAAAATGATTTATTTGATTTGAAAAAAAAAAATGATTAATGATTGTTGTTGTTTCAAGAACAATCATAATAAAGGCAATTTCTATTCCTATCATACAGAATAGAATAGAATCCGAGTGTCATTTCTTAATTATTTTATTCTTTCTTTTTTTTTTATTTTTATTCCATTTACTTTACTGGAATAAAAATAAAAAAGAATAGAACCATATATTCTTGCACAATTTATGTTATGGCATACGCCTTTTTTTTTTATCGAGACGTATCCATCTCATTTAAATAACTAAAAAAGCGTGTTTTTTTAGTTATTTAAATAAATCCTCTTTCCCCAATCTCATTAGTCTCCTTGGCCAAAGCATATCAACGCTCTAATTTTCATGATTCTTTCCTGATCCTATCGTCTTAATTATGACCCATTTTTTTGTTCGACAAAAGATCCATTTATATACAATAATCACATTGTAGCGGGTATAGTTTAGTGGTAAAAGTGCGATTCGTTCTATTAATCCCTTAAATGGTTAAGGGGTCCTTCGGTTTAATTAATATTCCGATCAAAAACTTTATTTCTTAAAAGGATTTAATCCTTTACCTCTCAATGAAAGATTCGAGGAAGAATAGACATTCTCGTGATTTGTATCCAAAAGAGTCAATTAGAAATTGGAAAAAACAAAATTGGATTATGAAATTACGAAACATAATTGGTTTTTGAATTGGATCAATATTTCCAATTGAATAAGTATGAGTAAAGGGTCCATGGATAAATAGAGAAGGGAGTATTTCTAATCGTAACTAAATCTTCAATTTATGATTTGTATAAAAGAGATTGAAGCAAAACAGCTATTAACTAATGGCTTTGGTTTACTAGAGACATCGACATATTATATTGTTTTAGCTCGGTGGAAACAAAATCCTTTTCCTAAGGATTCTTTCAAATAGAAATAGAGAACGAAGTAACTAGAAGGGTGGTTCTAACCCCCCCTGTTCTATAGGGATCATCTATAAAGCGGGTTTTGTTTTGAATGCATTCAAACAGAAAAGCTGACATAGATGTTATGGGCCGAAATTTCTTTTCTTTTTTTTTTTGTAATTTAGTTCACATCTGCCATATGTGAAATTTGTCCATCTTTCATAAAGGAGCCGAATGAAACCAAAGTTTCACGTTCGGTTTTGAATTAGAGACGTTAAAAACGATGACTCAACGTCGACTATAACCCCTAGCCTTCCAAGCTAACGATGCGGGTTCGATTCCCGCTACCCGCTTATATCTCTATATTATATATATTAATTTATTCTCTATATTTCTAAAATTCTATATTCTATTTAGAATATGTTTAATAGTAAAAGTTATAGTTTTTATCTATTATAAAATATTATATTATTTAAATTCTATATTAAATAATCTATAATATAGAGGATCTAATTATAATTATTCATGTAATGAATCTAATTTCATGTAATTATTAATATAATGATAATGAATGTATCATTGAATTGAATGCGCAATTACTGGAATTCTCTCAATGGTCTTTTTTCTGACCAAGAGCTGTGAAAACAAAACTAAGAAAAAAGCGTCCATTGTCTAATGGATAGGACAGAGGTCTTCTAAACCTTTAGTATAGGTTCAAATCCTATTGGACGCGACGGATTTCCATATAGTTCTTTTCTACTAACTAGGTATTTTGAATGATTTGAACAAGAGACCCTTATACTTTTTTATATATTTATTTATATATTTATTCTTAATAATAATTTTATAGTAATAAAAAATTATTAATATAATAAATATATAATAAAACAAAAGATTAGATTATAGAAATAATTATTTCTATAAAATTAGAAAGTTATTTAAAGGAATTTCTTTATACCTGTTCCTGAAGTAGAAAGCGTTCCATTTGTTCTTGAATAGCGTCTTTCAAAAGGGCTTCTGCTTCCTCATTGAATATCTTGGTAGAAGATATGATTTCTTGGAACTGCGGTTTATTCGTTTTTAAATAAGTCCGTAACTCAACGAGAAATTTCTTTACCTGTCCAATTTCTAATGAATCAAGATAACCATTCGTTCCAGTATAAATAGTCATTACCTGTTCTTCCACCGTGAGAGGGGATGATTGAGATTGTTTGAGCAACTCGCGTAATCGTTGACCTCTTGCCAATTGATTCTGAGTAGCTTTATCGAGATCAGACGCGAATTGTGCAAAGGCTTCTAATTCTGCGAATTGTGCCAATTCTAATTTTAGTTTGCCGGCTACTTGTTTCATGGCTTTGATTTGAGCGGCAGATCCTACTCTGGAGACGGAAATCCCCACGTTAATGGCAGGTCTGATTCCAGCATTGAATAAATCGGCGGATAAGAAAATTTGGCCATCTGTAATTGAGATTACATTAGTAGGAATA